AAGTTGGCCCAGTGTAAGTGGCGGTAAAGCCAAATGAAGAGAAGACTGAGGGAAGTTCTGATTCGAAAGGGAAAATCGAAGTAAAGTTACATGAATTGAAATCCAACCCTTATAAATTAAATTGGAAAGCTTTTAAAGCTCCTTGAAAAGTTGCCAACTGGTGTTGGCTTGAGCTAGTCTCTCTTTTCCCCCATACCAGTTGTCATCTGCTCGTTTGATCTCCTCTTCAAAGTTTTTCCATTCTGCCAAATCCTTAGATACCTTTTCATTGTTCAAATCACGAAGCAACTGAGTTTTTGTATCCTCTTTTTTGTTTTGGCAATCAAACGCTGGATCGTGACCTCCAGTTTCTCTTCTTCCTCTGAAAGTCTTGAGACGTCTAACGAACTGAGCTCTTTGTGTCCTTGAACTGGCATCAAGACTAGTTGCTTTTCAAAGGCATTTTGACATTATCCCATTTCCACGTGAAAGCAGATAAGAAGTCTCGTTTTCATCCTATTGTGATGTGATCTCTATTAAATCTGCTATTCCTATCATGCTATTGCTTCTGTCTTCCAACCATCTAAGACCGGATTCAATAGCAGCTCCTTCTCTCTTGTTTTCATCCGATCTATCATCTTGGAGCAGGTAGGAGAGTCTAAGAATAAGACATGGATAGTGCGGTAGTGGGATGAGAGAAGTCTTATACCCTTTGTTGAATAAGGCAAATTAAGAAGGAAGGGATTTTTCAAGCAAGATAGCATTCATCAAGCCAGAATGCCTATGGATATGGATATGGAATCGGCTGTTGTGAACCGAACTCTTTCAATACATATGGAATCCACTTTGTGTTCCGTGACTTCCTTCTCTCTTCCTTCCCCCTCCGCCGCCTCTAGAATTATCTCATTCTTAACAGCCCGAGACCCATTTCACCCATTTATGAGAAAGAAATTTACGGAAAAACGGAGCTTCCGCAACATGGGGCGAGGCTATACTATAGAATTCGTTATGCTTGTCATTTGAGCTGGGAGGCTGTGAGGTCGATGCGTGGTTGGGGTAGGCACGTTGGTCAGTATTGGCCTTTTTTGATTGTTCAGCGATCCAGCACTACAAGCCTCCAGATAGACTCCTCAAAATCATATCTATCCATTGTTCACAGAAGGGAATTCTTTATCAGCGTTTCCCATCCATCTTACCATACGGGACCCACTTAATCCGTTCGATGTCTCATCAGTACGACCCGGCATTCAGTAAGGCAAAAACAAAAATGCCACTGAGTCTTTGCCCTCTGGTCTTTGTTTCATTCTGGGACGTGGAGGTCTTTTTTCCACTTTTTTTCGTTACAATGGACCTTTCAATTCAAGGGCGTTGGAGTATTAGCTCATGTAAATATGATGATGGGGGAGCTAATAAACACGCTCCGGGAGGGGAACCCCATTTGTGTAAATATTGAACATTTTGTTTCGCACCATTCCATAATTCAAACGCTTGTTGTACAATGTATGACCCCTCGAGTCGCTTCGTAACCCAATGGTATTGACCCTTCTTCGAGGGTTGGTTTTAAGTGTCAATTTTCTTTTCTCTCCAAAAGGGCTATTTAGGTCCAGGGTTTTTACTATCATCCAAAGTGTGGCAAGCTGAATATATGTCGGGCTTTTGTGTGTGCCCCCGCATCACGCTTCCTTGGTATAACCACTTGCGAGCTACTAACTTTCTTATCCGAAAAGGACGGGGAACGATGGTACAAGTCTGATTTTGATAGAGGGCAGCATCTTTGGCTCCACGGCTTATAAATCCAATAATTCCAATTTTCAAATGACAAAGAAGGCTATTCAATAGCCTTGCTTCATTACCCATGTGCTCACGAATTGGATTTGAACCCATATCTCCCTATCTGGGGCGACTTTCCTTTTATTTTAGTCGATCGTGATGTAAGTCTATTATTCCTTTCATCATAGGTAAGGCAAAGCGCTTTCTTTTAAGAACGCATCTGGTTCCATCTTTCTTTCGTTAGTTAACCCACCTTTTTCAAAAAGGAATTTTTTTCTGGGAATAAGTATTAATTAATTATTATATTAGCATAGCTAAAGGTAGTAAACATTTTACACTAGGGGTTTTCCCATACCATACATGCAAACACACCAAATAAAAGCAATCTACTTTGGATAGGAGTAGATAGAAAGCCCTGGAACACACACTACTTTTGGTCGACGGACTCCTTATTTTATTTAGAAAGAGCTAATGCTCATTTCTTTTAATCTTTCGGGGGATCACGTGTGGCAGCCTGAACAAGAAGCTCCTGCTGTTCGAGAAGGAGGGCCCTCTTTCGGTTTTCGAGGGCTTGGATTTGATTCTGTATAGCCAGCATACGATCCTCGTATGAGACTTGGATCGATCGCCGGCATGTGTTCCCAGAAGAGACCAAGCATTTGCTCTCGTTGGAGTTTCTCGTTTTCCACCTGACCTATTTCTTGCTGAATTGTTGCAAGTCTTCCAGCGATATCCATAAGAGTGTTGTTGGAATAAGTGTTACTGAAAGTCTTTCTTTCTGACTTCTACGTCTCTCTTTGCCAAATAGAGAAAGAAGCTTCTATTTATAGGCGTTGGAGGCCCTTACTTAACTCTTTCTTATTATTAGTAAGAATTCTTGACCCTAACATTTCAACCCTGGCTTTTCATGAATAGTGAACCAGATCCACTAGATTTGAGTGCGCTGAATAATTGTCCTTTCCCCGTTCGGATTTGAGTACGAAAGGCCCACCCCAAAGAGCGAATAGTCCTTTGTTTTTCGCCACGCGGCTTAATCTCGATCACTCCCTCAAGAATAGGAAATAGAGCGAATCCGTCAGAGAGTACTCCACCACGAGCTGCCAAAGCACGCTCAGTCAATCGGTGATCTCCAGCCCAAAGCTGACCAGTACAACCATGTGTCACCCCGCGGGCTTCGTCGTACCCTGACTACTCGTCTTTAACCGGCCTATTTGTACCGATGAAACTCCCATCAGCCAATCCTCACTCGACAGCCTAGTCCTTGCTTAGACGATCGAAGTGAGGGCGAACCACTATCTCTTGATAGATCTGATCGGACGCTTTCTTTTTACCAGTCAAGATAGTACTCTTTACAGCTCTGTAAGTCCACTAGCACCAGTACAGTAAGTCAGTACAGCACTAGCTATAGCAGTAACCAGTACAATGAGTCCCCTGATCTACGACCGGCCTTCTTAGCCTTTCCTAAGGAAGCATTTCTCACTCTTTTCTTACTCCTTGACGGCAGCGAGAAAGGATAGAATGATTCTTTGTATGCGCGAACTGCATTTCATCTAAGCCATTCTCTCACTTAGTTACTGATTTCCAAGTCATTTTGATGTGTGCTTTCAACCAAAAAAGAAGACTTCCACCTACTTGTCAGGCTTATCTGCTCTATCAGAAAAAGTAGTCTAGTAAGAGAAGAATCAGCCTAGCCTCTTTAAAGAAGCTTCGGGGCGGTACTCTTTCTCCAAGATTATTCCATTTTGCAGAAAATCTAGTTGAAACAGGCCTTTCCCTTCGCCACAAGTCAAGCACCTATGGAAAGTAAGTCATAAATCCTAAGTCACAGCAAGCAGTTTCTGAAGCTAGGAGGCCGGGAGAGCACTTGACTTTCTTGAAAGAGTTCACCCGGAAAAAGAGAATCCTATCAGAGTCGATAGTCTGAAAGCGATTCCAGGAGATCCTAGCATAGAGCTTTCTTGTGATCGCTTACCCCTTCTTCTCTGCATTGCATGCTAAGGCTCAGTCTTTATTCCTTATCCCCATTCTTCCCCCTCTAGGCTACCAGTGCCAAAGAGGCTTGTAGCGAAATCAGGTGTGGTCGATTAATGAATCGAAGAGCTAAGATTCGCTAATGAACATGAGCTAAGGTGAACAAGCACTGAGCTAAGGAATAGCTATATTTGTCAATAGCAGCTTACGTATCCGAAGCAGCTGATGCTTTCTCCCAATCAGTGGAAAAAGATGCTCATCCTCTAGAAGTGGTAGAGCTCTCAGAAAGAAAGACCTTGTCCTCCGCTCCAGTACTCAATTCAATAAAAAAGGGGAGCTTCTTCGTCTTCTCCGGCCCCCCTCTTCTCCTGACATCAGTGTAGACAACGGCCCTTTTCTGCCACTCTTGCAGCAGGAACACATTCTGACTTGAAAGAAGGAAAGTCAATCAAGACTGGTGCTACCCGCGCTGACTCATTTTGGAATTATCAGGCTCCGCTGACTAACTCCTGACTATTAGACACCTCCTGGTGAAAGAAACCATATCAACTACCGAAGTCGAGTTGGTGGCAGAACCCGATCTTGGAATTGCTCGCGTTAAGCATTCGCTTTCCTTGTCAAGACGTGGCTGGTACTTTTTTTCTCCCCGGCTTGACCCAAACCAACCGTAGTTCAGTAAAGCTTGATCCATTTCCCTTCTGTTCTCACGCACCGATTCTGCCATTTAACATAACACATCTTTCTGCCCTTAGTCTGTCTTTATTCTCACGAGTTGGATTCGAACCAACACCTCTTGCATTCAGCGAACTACCTTTTATTCGACTCGTGACTTTGGTTACCCGGTTCGCCCTGCAACAGACTACGTCCGGGGGTCTTCCCGACCATAACCCCAATCCCTCACTAAATTACTAATCCATAGTTTATAACATCAAACCAGAAAGCAGGGCTCGACAAAACATTTAGATGATTCCATAAACTAATTGAATAAAGTCGAAAAACTCTTCCCAATAGCAACTTATAAATCCACACTCTACAAGGTTAGAGTAAACATCAGATAGCGGGTCTAGCACCTCATCTTCCCCAAGCACCATACGGAGAAAGTCGTCTAGAGACCAAGTAGATGGCAAGTCAAGTCCTAGTTCCTCCATTCTTTCTTGAAAGAAACGAGAAATCTTAGTAAAGTCGTCATTCAGATTTTCTTGGGGAGAAGAAGAAGAAGTCAGTTCATTTCCGCTCATAGTGGAAGAAGCGAAACTGAGACCTGGGGGCCCCCGATAGAACAACTTCTTTCAGATGGAGAAGATTCTGAAATGGAAATTTCGATCCAGGTGAATAACGAGTGGGTTCAGTTGAGATTATAGCAGAACCGTCTACCTCATTATATTGATAAATGGAAAATTTTCTTTTCATTTTATCTCTTTGTTTTATTTAAACCCTCCCCTTCACCCCCACCGGATTGCCAAGCATTTGGTACTAAGGTTCCTCTTTTTTTCCTTTTGAAGCGGATAGTTTACAGTGCTCATTCTCGAGAAAGGAATCTTTGAAAAGGTATCATGTCTGTTACTTCAATGAGTTTTCTTAACAAGTTTTCCCACACTCTGTCTCCCATCGACATGGCGGGGAAGCCTAGCAGAACGGCTATCCTACACTTGGCTAGGTCCATTCCATTGAGGCTTGATGATCTTTGCATCAATACCCTTGTACTAGAGACAGCATCAGTCAATTCTTCCAGATCTGGAAGAATTTTTCATTCGCAGCCACAGTCCAGTTGGGACTCAGCCTGCTTTGTCGAAGCCATCTTTCTATATCTCATACAGACCGAACCAGTTGAAGAAAATCTTCCTGCCCTGATCTCGATTATGGAACTTCTGTCCACTTCACAAGTCCATCGGGCTGGCAAAGGCATTCTTATTTCATCTCAGTCTTCTACACAGCTCCGTGCTTATTGTGATTCAGATTGGGCCAGCTTCCCTATGACGCGTCGCTCTACAACTGGATACTGCATCTTTCTTGGCACTAGTCAAATTTCTTGGATAAAGTAAGAAAGAATCTACTGTCTCTCGCTTGACTTTATCGGTAAAGCATTTCTTGCTAGATCGGATTGAGAGTGTCTTCTTCCGCTGACTAAGGTCTTTCGCTTGTGCGTTTTTCAACATCCATTGCTTCTGACTATGTCGATGAAAAAGACTGAAATGGGACCAGGAAGACCCCCCACCACTAGAACTTGCTTTGCTCCTCTTAGGTGAACCTTGGCTTTTCTCAAATCAGCCTATCTGTCTACTAGCTCCAGGGGTGTATTGTCTTAGTATGTTGAATCCATTTTCCCATGCTTTCATATGAAGTCTAAATGGTAAACCTATGATTCTATCTAGTCAATATGTATACAGTAGTACCAAAGCCCTCTAATTCCTTCATTGCTCACATAGCTTGTGCATATCAGTAAGTGCTATCTCTCTAACCTCCTACCATGCGAGAAAAAGACTCTATTCAGATGAAAGGATCTAGGCCTACCCTCTATGGACACACTAGCATTCTCATTCACACCAAGGATAGAAAGTTGGAAAGATCTTAGAGTCTAGGTTCATTGTTTTTCCTTATTCCTATGATGCTCTCATTCTAGTAAAGTCTCCTATTATCCGCGTTGGAGTTGGATAGTCTAGAGTCCCTCTTCAAAAGATACCTTATTCTATTTAAGTCAGAATGAGCTTGATGAGAGATTATGTATGCTCAAGTATAGGAAACACTTCCTCTTTTGTGCTTTAATAGGCACAGCTGCTTCCGGACTTTCTGCACATATGTCTTGGTATTGAGTACTTAGCTTGGGTATCTTTGAAATAACCTGGGAAACCTCTTATTCTTCTACTGGGTTACTCGAATCAATCCTTTATCCAATAGCTCTACTGGAGTCACATAGCATACCCAAGGAATAGGGTACATGAGCTTACACTAGGGGTCTACGATAGCTACTACTAGACGGCTATCACACAGGAAGGTCGCAATCAAGTCTTATCCTTCCTCCTAGTATACCTTGGTAGTGAGAAGGGAATGGATCTTATAGTAAGTCGTATGAAGTCGTGAGCAGTCATGAAGGACAAGGCATAGACATCATGGATACCTGGAAACCTGTAAACAAGAAAGTCTCTAATCCTTCTATTTTACAAGGACGACTTTTCATGCTTATGTCTACAAGTGTAAGGAACTTTATAGATAGAGAACAGGGAAAAGAGATAGAAGGAAAGTGGATCGAATATTGTTTTTAGTAGAGTTAGACCTTTGAATATATAAGGCGGAGGGTCAACCTTATCGCATGGATCCATATACATCCCATATTGAGAAAGCCTTTGGATAGAGTATGCCTTGGGTAGAGTACTAGCCTCTCTTCAACAGGGGTAGGACTATGAACCAATAAACTAGAATGCTCTTGACTTTGCATATAGGTCCTGTAGTTATAGCCAGACTCTCTTACTTCCTTGAATACAGATTGTACTTCTCGATAAGATATGAGTCCTATGAGATTATTGTCCTGTTCTTACACCATAGAAGAAGTTGGGATGGTAAAGGACAAAGAGCTAAGGTACTTGCTCTTGAAGAAGAAGTCATCAATACAATGCAGCAAGTCCTTGGGGCAGTTGAATGCAGAAAGAACATGGATTCCCAGATCCACACTTTCATTCAGAAATCCACCAAAGCTCGAGAGTCCGTGGAAAAATGTGAACAAATGAAATGGAGAGGGATCCGATCCGGATGGATGCTAAGGTTGAGAATCAATCTGAAGAACCAAATGGAGAAGCTTTGAGTGATGGAATTCATATAAAAAGGTCGCAGTGAAATTAAGGGCATTCGAACAAGACCATACAGATCTTTTACTATATCGGTCGAGTAGAAGAAGAAAGCCAAAGCCGTTCAGTGGTGAATCGGTAGATCAGAGATGCCTTCCGTCGATCGCTAAAGACCGTAAAACATAAGAATGCAGTGGTCTAGCTGCAATGGTTGGTTTTGTCTGGCCTCGACTAGAAAGTCTCAAATCACTACGAAGGATAAAGTAGGTAATGAAATTAGTACTCTAAGGGTAGTAGCTGAATTAAGGGTTAAGGAGCATCGGAATCTTTCAAAGAAGGTCAAGTAAAGGTATCCATGGCCCGAGTCGGCAAGTGGGCTTTAAACACATACATAATATGCGCCAAGTCTCGACACGTTAGAAGATGAACTGACAGACAAGGGGCGAAGCGGAGTACTTGACGCCTTCTGCACAGTATTAGCAGAACAGCAGAATAAGTTGTACCCTGGCTCATGCTCAAGTCAGCAATAAGTTGCTGTAATAAATCACTCAGTACTGGAAGGGATGGAGATAGAAAAGCTGGGCTAGTTCCATTCTGATGTTGAGGAGACTCGCTCGAATGGCCTTAAGTAGTTGCAACATTTGCGAAGGATTCAACAGCCTGCCTACTGTACCGCTAAGCCCTGCCTATTAATGCCATAGTTTCGGGGCAAGCTATGTGGTTCTACAGCAACCTTATTGTTCCTAAAGCGAAGCAGCAAAGAAAGTAGTAGCCGCTCGCTATGTGTGATTCGATGTTAAGACCCCTAAAGCAAGCTATAGCTATTGAATTGTTCCTAACCAGAGAGATCTAGATTACGTTCATCTCATAAAGATCTTCCTTTTCACTCCTAAATAAGAAACTAAACGACAATAACATAACTCCTAACGCAAAAGAGTAGCCGCTGCGATGCCTATGCTATTTTCTTTCCTATAGAGCTTGGGCCCACGCGCAAGCTCCTAGCGCAAAGCTAGTAAGTAGCCTTTCTTTCTTTCTCGCCAAAGAGGAAATTTCTGATGATTGGAAGGTTTCCGCTAGTTAACAAGGTGGGTAAGGCGGAAAAAGAAGGGCAAAATGGTCCCCGAAATCGATTCCGACACCCCTCTTGCTCAGTTGTTTGAAACGCAATCTCGGCGAACGAGAGCAAGGGCGAGGTTGGAAAAAAAGCCAAGGATTTTCAGTGTCACGAGCAACATCGGTTGTCATATATGACAATCCCGGAGGCCAAACAGAACCCGGTGATGACCCGTCTTCCGATGAGTCCGAAGACTTGGCACGTACCGTCTCATCAGAAGTATCAAGAACAGAACACGTCTTTGTAACCTCGAAATCTCCCCTAAAGAAGCCATAACTTAACAAAAGTACCGAAGGCTAGAGTAAGGGGGGGCTTAGTCTCGTTCCCATAGTTGCCCCCCAGAAACTGGATTTAGGAATTTTCCACCTAAGCGCCCTGAAGAGCAGTGGCTCAGTTGCAGCGCACCAACTAAGAGATACACTAAATGTATCAAAGCTCAATCGAAACGTCGAGTCACCTTGGAGTAAGTCAAGCCACATACTCAACAACGTCTCGGTCTGAACTGGGAAATCCCTAAATCGAAACACACTAGAATAACTTCAAACACTGGATCTGCAGATCTACGTGTATTCCAAAAATTGGGTCTTTGGAAGTTCCGGTTCGAGAACCTTCTCTCATAGATTCCCTTCACCAAGTCATCGCCAGCAATCAGCTCTTATCTCTTGGTGGTGAAGGGCGAGTTCCTTTCTTGTCTTGCCCAAAAACTTTTTTTATTCTCATTGGAGAAAAACTCTCTCGCGGCAAGGTTTTAGACTAAGGGCAAGCGAGATAAAGAAAGCAGCTGGCCTCCGTCTAGCGCCTTTCGGTTGGGGTCCGCCCCGGGGGGTCGCGTCGGGTTAGATTTTTGAGTCTCGAAGGCAGTCAACGTGTCAGCCATTCTTCTCCCATTAGACTTGTAAATCCCTTGCTCTTTTTCTTTCTCTCTTCCAGTTCTCTCCCTCTACTTTATTTTAGAGGGGCGGAGAATACATACCACTCTATCAATAAAAAGAAAAAAGTCGCAATTCAGTTTCAAATGGTTTGAGCTTGGAAGCAACCTGCTATCTATCGATAGGCGAGAACAGACTGCTATTGGCTGCTTCGCCTATCTATTCTCTCCTGGCCGGCTTGGCTTGGAGACATCAGAGGAAGACCATCATCTCTATCCGGATCATAGCTTCATTCATTCGTTGAACCTTGGGGATAACTATTAGCATTGAGGTCAATCACCACACCACCTCTATCATACATACATACGACATTACATGACGCGAGAGCGCATGGTCAACACACACCTACAGCGCCTTCGTTCCGCTTGCAGCCAATACAACCACAACCTAACTTGCATGAGATTCAACAACCGAAACTACTGGTAGTCCTTAGGGGACGGCATCCTCCTATAATAGTTAGCAGTACTGAACAAGCGAGTCATCGGTCCGGGGAAAGAAAAAAAAGGACCGCCTTTGAAAAAAAAAAGGAACTCGTTTAACTCGCTAGGCCTTCGGAACACCAATCGGGATTTATTGCTACAAAGTGAGTTTGTTTGGATTGAAGAATGTAGGCGCTACGTACTAATCTAATGCATGATGTATACTATCTGTCGACCTGACGAGTCACGACTAATCATCAGGGGACGATTAATTCAACTTGCAGAAAGTCAACACGCAAAAGGTTGCATGAGTGTGGGTGTAAGTGCGAGTGTCGTTTGGGTAGAGACCCGGGTTTAGACATGTCTATACATCGTCTAGGGTAACACGATGACAAGACTTGTATCTGGATGTGCAAGAGTATCATCTGGAGAGGCTTTAGTGATGTGATTAAGTTTTAATCAATCATATTAATTAAGGTAAGGAAGGTAAGGGTCCAGAACATTTTTCACTAAGTCCATGGATCAATGTCCAGGTATCATTAAGTATAGCCTTACGGCTTGGATACGCCTTGCGTTGTTGTCCTCGGCTTTGGTAACCCTACTTCCCTTCTGTCTTCGACCTTGTCCTTGGCTCTGCAGTCTTCAACCTTCCTCTGGCATACTTCTCACCAGATCCAGATCCTCGATTCGCTATTCATACAACTTTGGCTACTTTAGCCGCATTCGCTGCATCTGAAGGGACGATTTCAGATAGGTAGGTTGGGTTGCTCGTTGTGGTTGCCCGGACCTCGATCTAGATCCAAGATAAACCAAAAGCATGGGTCGTGGTCGGCAGATATATATGATTCTGCCGGGGCTTGGGCTTGACTTCTTTCTTCATGAATGATTTTGGAGAAGCCTGCCTCGAGAGAGACATATGGCATATCTGACTGCCTGATTGGCGAGCAGCTGTCCTCATTCATAAGTCCAAAGAACTAGCAACCAAACTGGTCGCAAGCAGGAGAGTGACCAGGCCTGATACTGATTGAAACGTTTATTTAATTGGAAGCCGTTCAGATAGCCCTAATTAGTTTTAATTAGTTTAGTCAATGTTGAGCTGTCATATCTAGCTGCCATATATGTAAACATGCCCTAAAAGTAAAGGGATCATATTTCCTTTAGTAACCACTTTTACCCATCCGCTCTTCTCCTGACCGATTGGAGGAAGAGAAGCGAGACTCGACTGTTAAGGACCCAGAGGGGATCGACTGTTAAGGAGAGAGAGGGAAGCACAAGGTTGGTGACCCGGGGGAAAGCGAATGCAGATCTCACGCAAAGTGAAATCTCAAGATTCAGATTGGGTTTGTGTTCGGTGTGGAGTAGATAGGGCTATTCCTTAGCAAGGCTATTCAGTAAAGGCGAGAAGGGATCTATAGCAAGGGCAGCCCGGGTCTACCCAAAGAAAGGCAGAGTTGAGGAAGATAGATCAAACAGCCTTAGCGCTTTAGCTTGAACTGTAACCTTACCCTCGCTACTGACCTGTCGCTTGGCCCGAAAGACTGGAACTAGAAGTTCCTAGAAGTCAACTGTGCCTAGACCTCAATCAATACGCTTACTGAGAGTACCGGTACCAGAACAAGAACAAGGATTTCTCTTTGGTCAAAGCCGCCGCACTTGAACCGTAACCAGCTAATGCATCGCCTTCTATCTGCATTTCTAAGACCAGTCCCTTATTCTGCTAACCAATTAGGTTGGTTCATCAGGTGCCAAGGCATCTCTTTCTCCCAGGTCCCATCTCGAACATTCCCGGAGAGGCGAGTCAGCCACCTCCACCATATCAAAGCTCTTTCTTATTCTCCCAGCCTGGCGATCAACATTTCTTTTGTCTCCCCATCCCGCGCGCGGCCTAATGAATGCAAGCTCGTAAGCTAAGAAGCCCCTGCCTTGGGTTGGGTGTCTTAGTCGGAATTAGACTGAATCCAACCGAATCACCTCGTGAGCCAAGCTAGGGAAATTGATCCCATCCTTTCTCGTCCCTATTCACGATGAGAGTGGGAGAGGTGAAGCGAAGGTTGAGGAAGTCGCTTCTGCAATGCGTGAAAGTATGGACCCAGGCAAATATGCTATTTTGTTTGGCCAATCCCAAACTATACGTATTCATGATTGATGAGAATGTGAGGGGAAGAGTCTTGAATGATGGAAGGAAGGATCCCCCCTCACTCGACGAACTACCTGTACCAATCTATCCCGGAAACATCCAGTGTATGCTAATGACCTGCCATAGCAAGCAACCATAAGGTCTTTTTTTTACACGAAACTGACTGAATGACTATCCCTAACGTACGGCTCGGCTCACGAAGAAGAAAAGAAGAATCGATTTCCTTACAAAAAAGATTCTATCGCCGAGAAAGAAAGTGAGAAATGCGCCTATCTCCTTACGAAGGGATGCCGTATCAAATAGAAGGGACCAAGGCACCCAGATACGCGTTGGGCGCAAGGAAAGACCCCACTCTAACTCCCCTCATTGCTCTAGCCAGACCGGGAGAAACTTTTAATTGGGGGTAGTGGCCCCAGACGAGGGATAGATGGGCAACTAGGTAATATAGAAGGTCGACCCAACCGAATCTGTTCGATTCCATCAATCACTCCGTTGGGACGGGAACATGTATCCCTCCCAACCAAAAATATTTTTGTCTAAATCAGCTTTCGGCCTATCGATTTAACCGGGAGCTGCTGTTGAGCACTCTTTCCATCACCGGATTCCCTATGCGCTGATTGATGCTTCCTCTCCGACTCGATGAGACCACACTACTGAGTGAGCTTCTTTCTGGCGCTCTTCCTAGGATTCCTAATGCCTCTTGCTTCAACACAGAATAAGGTCTTTTCTCGGCCACTTTGTCATGAAATGAAAGCACAGTGAGTGAGTCTTCTTTCCGAGTCGAGTACTAGGCAGTCAATGTAGAGTTCACTTCATTTGTCAGACTCCCGGTACCGAAGCAAAGTACTCATCCGAAAAGACGGTTTGATCATGCCCTTTGTCCTCAACCCATGGTTCTCCTATATCTCCTAACTTTCGCTTTGCTTTCTCTTGAGCCCGCATTTCGTGTTTTTTAAGATATTAAGAGGTGAACCCACATAGTGGAGCCTTCGTGTACCAATTTCAGTGGTTTCGTGTACCAATTTCAGTGGTTGAGTTTCGCACTCCCGTCATCTTCCTCTTCTTTTTGGAAAATCCCAAATAGTCATCAGAAACAAGCTAGCCGAGCATTGATTTGGGTGTGGGTGGGGTATGGTGCCCCAACGGATGGATCTCCATCAACATGGGATTTTTCCGAGGGGATCAATGTCTGGTCGAACCAAGCTTCCTTCTCTCTCTCTTGCTTCCCCACCTGTGACTGAAGCTTCCACATGAACTTGACTTTCCTATCTGAGTAGACCGAAAGTTCTACTTTTTGGGAGGGACATTAAAAAGGTAGCTTTCTCCCTGGTCGATCAGTCGTTCAATCCTTTCCTCTTGATCAAATGCATTTCTAAAAGATTCTCACAACACAATGGACTCCAATACTGAACTGAGACGGACCCAGACCCCCTACCGAAAGGGCTCTGTACCTATATGTTCTTTATCTCAAGCGATAGCTTTCAAGTGCCCGACCCTCTTCCCTTGATCAATGAGTGAGAAAGCAATAGCCAGTCAGAGAGTCACCATAGCCAAGTGATGTTTTCAGGTGGTTCAATCTAGAAGTGGGACGAAAAGAAGAGCTGTCGTAGAATAGTCTTAGTCCTGTCTACCTTGAGATTGCCCCTATCTATCAACGGGGGACCCCCCGAAAGGCGAATAGGAAGCTTCAAGCGATCTGGGATCCCACCTTTGATCGAGATGAAGGTGTAGTTTTCACTAGGAATCCTAGGGTTGCCGATCAGGTGAAGTCTTAGTTTCTGTTTCTGGGCACAAAGCATTCCCTCTTCACTTCCCGTTCTATTTCTTTCTTTCCCTCGAGCCGGGAACCCCTAGATCAGCTAATCCGTAACTTCCTTCGCTGCCTTTCGAGTGCATCGGATTCTATGCATTTTATTCCCCAATTGCGGATTCTCTTGCAGCGGAATGCCTCTATCTACGTCAATTTATGATTCAAAAGGCTAGGCCGATGAAAGCATCTCAAATGCAACCAACTTTCACTGCCAACCCTTCTTTTCACTATCTGGTATCACAGCCTATTCCGCTTAATTAAATATTAAATAAAGGGATCCATGTCATTTCCCTCAAAATCTCGCTACCTTGCGCCGTGATCCACTACTTATTTGTCTTTTAACGTATGAGAGAGCCTGCCAGGAAAGAGTCCAAGTCAAGCTTTCCAGCAGCCAGATGCGGATTGAATAGCTGCGCTTACTCCTTCAACGGCAACTGCAGCTAAGACTGCTTATTCCTTGTTCACATTCGACCATGAATTCAGAGTTGACAAGAGAGAGGGCGTACTTTTATTATGATTGATAGGCGGACGTCACTCCCTTTGAGCTAACATCCAAGAAGAGTTCACATTCAACTTCCTTACCTTACCATGAGCAGAGTGCCGCCGAGAGGAATCGGACTTATTTAATCATTCCCATAGATTGCTAGTAGTTTAGTTCCATTCGTTCGCTTTATAAAAAAAGTCGACCGGCTTTCGGGCACTTCTGTCTACGGGCCCTTCTTATGTTATGCAATTTGCTATTCTGTGAACCTTTCTTCCAGAAGAGAACGGAAACTCCACACAGGCAATTTCACACCTTCCGAATGTGCCATTTGACCGAATGTGACAGCTAATCAACACTAATTCGTTTCAGGAACAGGAGAAAAGGGTCTTTCAGCTAAAGATCAATCTAGAAAGCAGAGTCCAAGGTACATGTGTTAAGCATATCACAACATATGCCAATCAGTTTCTTTCGGGAACATGAAAAAGCCCAGCTAACTAAGTTTTTTAACAAAGATTGGGACCTGAAGTAGTAAAACGAAGAAGAGAAGGTCAACCAAGCGTATTAATGTGGGCATTTCTTCTAAAAGCCTTTCTTAGCTTTATGGCTGATAGCATGAACTTGGTCTTCTTGGTCCCTTGTACCAGAGGAAGCATGGAGGTGTCTTGTCTTCTATAATGCAAAGCGAATTCATGTGTGGTTTAGAATCCTTGACGGAAGTCTATTCCCACTTGAAAGTCATCCGAAGTACTGATTGAACTGGCTTTTACTTCCTATTATGGCAGCTAGCTGAGAAAGAGACCATTGACCTGTCAGCTATCACTCATCATATAGAATAACGATTGGACATCACCATCACATAGTAGATAAGAATTTGTTTGAATCAAGATGTCGGAAAGAAAGAAGCAGATTGAATGCCCGGACTGTGGAATCCTGCCTGGCAGCTATAAATGCATGCCAGTGGGAAGTTTCCTTGAAAGTTTCCAATTTGGAATGAACTGGCCTGGAAAGAAAGATGAGCAGCCAATTCTAGCTTACCTGGAACTTGAACAGAGCTTGGGGATCAGAAAGCTGGCTCGCTATGCCCTTTTTCAAAGAGAAACAGGACTAACAGATCCATATGGAAATGCCCACCCGAAAGGAGATCTACTCGAGATCCCAGAATGCTTTCAATCTTGCTCCGAACTCGGGGCAATACTCCAACCGAGTGAAGATATGAACGAGACTTCATCATTTTCTTTATTTCACTCATTTGATGAAACGGCAAGAAGTCAAGTAGCCGAGCTGGTTCCAACCAACCCCCATCATTCACCGTTTCCCCTGCTGCACACCTCGCCAATCCCTTCTTCCAGAATGAAAGAAGAAAGATTTCCTAATCTTTATGAATTTTTCATAAAAGAAAACTCTTGAATTTAGGGCTTAACATAACACGCTCTGGCAGAGTGGCTCCCTTGTTAAGTGTACGGTATGGCCCCTTGGCTCAGGCTAAGCGGTCCACCCACGATGGCTAGCAAGCACCACGGCTAGTACTCAGGCTAACTAGTGGCTCTGGACGTCACCTCATCTTGATCGAGAAAATGCCGCGGGGCTATTGAGGCACGTTCCGCACTCACCCAAGTCGAGATTCCATCGGGTGACAGAAGTTTTTTAGTAGAGATACATAAGGCGGTAGGTTAAATTACTAAACGCCCTTGTTTGCTGAGGGGGGCTTGCTCTTTTTTCAAAATTGGTCGATTACCTGATTGCTATGGCTATGAGACTAGTGCAAAGAAGTAAGAATCAGTCAAATCTGTTAATGAAATATCTGTATCGCCCTTAGCTTGCAAACAAGCCCTTATATCAAAATATCAAACAGGCGCCTAAGAATAAGAAGTCCCTGCCCTTTCGATTGTTATTGGCTTATTCTCTAGCATCCGATTGTGGGCATCAATCCCAGCCATCTTCATTTCAGTCCTTGCTTTGGCTCTTTCTCTAAGACCGTGGTTAAGAAGTTCCGTCGCCTTACTCATTTTATTAGATGCAGCGTAACGACTCTTTTTGCTTCCGGAGTGAACTTCCTTGTCAGCTCTATAAGGGCCTCTCTTAAAGCAGAAAAAGACGAGTTCCTCTCAGCCCCAAACCCCATTTGATAGAGTTTCATCCAAGGCAGCCCCTTCTTTTTAAAGCAAATCGTCTGCTCTCTCTTGGGGAGAGGAATTCCTTGATGCATCGAATGCTGCTATTAAATGCGCTGTTGTTTCTGAGTGAATAACCGGTCTTGTCGTATCCGCTGTGAGCCTATCTGCTGCTGTAAGAAAGCTAACTTCATGCGTAAAAGCTGGCCGTTCACAAAGCTATAAAATCTTCATTCCGGGTTAGGGGAAAGGCGATTCAGGGATTTCCTATTGCGAAACTCTTTTACCATATATTGAATTACTACGGGTATAAAAAAAGAAGAAAGAACTATGACACGTAGACGGGGCGAAATCTCCCTACGATTACGTTCCTATAGAAAGGGGGTGCTATGGAAAAGAGGAATCTCAGGTACTTTTAACTTTATGCCCATCTTGCTTCTGGTAATGCAAATGGAAATTCTCATTAGGATGCATCTGACTTCAACCCCAAATCTTTTCGCTTCCACTCCTATAAAGAAGATAGTTAGACCAAGTTCACTAACATTTCCTTCTAGGCTCTAGCCTCAAGCTAATCTCATTAGGCTCCACATTCCAATCTTCACACTCGCATTAAATCGTAAGACTCTCATCAGAAGACAGTCAAACCTAGGATTCAAAATCTTTGCTTCCAGTGGCATGAAGTGAGATTGATTCTAATGAATCATAAATTGCAATCTTAATCCTGATGATAGAAATCCTCTTGCATTTTTTCACCTTCTTCCACCATACTTTCAATTCTATCTGATCGGGGATTCTTGATTGGTGCTAAGCTGACTGAAATAGTTTTTCTTTAAGTTTAGTTTAGTCGAAAGTCACATGTGGGGGTTGTACACAAAAGTTTAAGTGGCACATCACACTCACATGACCACTTTAATGACTTGCCTTTTCTTTGCTTAGGATGGTGACACTTGTCAAAGGACTAATGGCTGGTGCTTTTTCTAGCCTTGGAACTTGCTCTCTTTGCTTTGCTGCCTGCTCTTTAGGCTTTTCTGCTTGCTCTATATGCCATGCCCCCTTTGCTTGCAGATTTTGCTCTTATACCATCTGTGCCTGCTTGAGGCTGATTCCTATGCAGCGGCATCTGCGCATGTGGTTCATTTTCAAGTCACCAAAGCATTTTTTTTGACCGGGCTAAGGAACTGGCCTATACTATAGGGGCACCCTCTCTTAAAGCCAGTAAGACTTGCTCGCGCTTCCTTCACCTCGAGAACTGCTTTTGAAAGCCCTTGAGTACACGAGCATTTAGCGGGGAATAGGACATGATTAATCACTTGCTTTGTTTGTGTCTTTCACCTCCCGAAAAAGACGTTCTTCGAAACATGTGTGTTGAGCAAGCTGTTTGATTCTCTTTTAAGCGGGATCGGGATGAGGATTCAGCTTTACAAACTCAAGGGGCCCATTCAACACCAAGAATATCCGGAGGCCGGTTGAGAGAAAGCTCTTCCAAGTCTCTCTCTCCTAAACTCCAGGCCAGGATCGTTCCCGCTCCGCTCCAAGGTTCGTAAAGATATTGGCGATGAAGTCAGTTGTGGCGTAGTTACACGGGGTTTTTTTTGTACGAGAATCCAAAAGCATGAAATCGGATAATTGGTTAGAGAATAAGGAAAAGATAGCGGAAGATGTTTGATTAAGCTCTCGAAGCGAAAGTGGCATCTACTTACACTTCTTATTCTTTTATGAGAACGCTTTTCGTTACAGAAAGATGGGATATGTAGGTTCTAACTAGACGCCCAATCACTATTATATCCTGGAAGCAACCATTCCGGCCAGTAAAGCAGCCAAAACTATGCTTCCCAGAAAGACTGCAACGCTCGGATTGCTCACCAGCACTCTGACTTCCGGCCTTTTTTAGCCAGGTAAGTTAGTTGAAGTTTTTTAACAAAACCAGACGCATATGGAAGCATACTTTAGGTTATTTAGTTCCCGAGAGGAGCCAAGTTTCAAACTGGAATGGATGATTCGGAATCAATATACCTTGTGGTCGTGATTCTTCCTTCGCCAGTTCACCAGTACAGGAGGAGGGAGCAATGGGAACTCATGGATGCTTTCCTAGCGGGAATCCAATTCAGATAGAGCCCAAGAATCTCATACCTTTCGACCATCTAATCCTTTCCTTTGGACCTAAGTCATCATATCCTACGCCCGAACCCCCCTAACTGCAGGAATGACCAGAGCCCCCTACTTTCCATTTCTTCTTGGTAGCGGCGAGAGTCTCCATTTCGATCCTTGTGATGAATTTGAGTGAGAATATTGAATTCTTTCTCTCTCTTTAACGATACCCGAGCCATCATGCGACAGTACAAAGCCCAAACCCGACGCCCCTTCTTTCCTATGCACCTTTTGTCAAAGAGATCCCGGAAGCTTTAAGATCTCGATTGCCTCGTTGTCGATGAGCTATGAAGAAAAGAGCTGAACTGGGGGATTTTTCAAGTCAAATTTGGATAGGGATCCTCTTTCGGGTTCTCAAAAAGAACTACCAGCGGGAGTGCTTGAGTCAATCTTTCTTCTCTTTGTTCTCATGTCCCTGAGCGAAAGGGGCCCGTCCATCAATAGAAGGTGCGGCTAGCTTCACAGAAGAGTAATCCCGAATTGGCAATTCTTCTTTCTTGGTTTCCGTTCCCCTGCCACCTTCAATCCGTCCGCTGGGAATGATTCAAGCAATGCAGGTGAAGAAGGGAGGGACTACAAGCTTGAGTGCTATCTATCCGAAGTGAAATCCTTGTATTAGTAGTCACTAGGAAGCCTTCCCCCTCGCTAGAGGAAGCCCCATAGCAAGTGAGCCTTCTTGACTCTCTGTCCCGTCTGAGTTTAGTTCGTCTCTCTGGAGTATGAGATCCCATTTCAAGCCCGAGCCATCTAGTTCTTCTTTTCTTCCTTAAGCACTTGAGCCAAACATCCATCCATCGGATTCATTTAATTGCTTTCTTGAATCTGTGAATGCGTAAACTACAAGTAGTCGGAGTCACTCTGGACCCAGGCACATATTGTAATGTCATTGATCCCCGTCTTCCTCATCAGGACGGGGCTCCGCTAATACGCCTATACCGAAAGAAGTCCAACCAGAACCCCTACTGCTACCTCCCATGTTACTTGCACCCACTACTGGGTTGGATGCGCCGGAAGGGGGTGCCCCTGGGATTTCAATTCAACCCTTGTTAAAGCTTTTCGTCTTTCTCCTTGTATTGTAGCATTCCGCTTTTGGGTTGCCGGTAGTGCAGGCAAAGTAAGTACTTTCTTTCGGGCAGGTGCCGTTAGAGAACTAGGTGGTCAGTAGGCGCAATCTGTCTTTCTTTCCTTGCTAGGTGCAAAAGGCTCTTTGTCGGTCTTGATGCCGAGAGCTAGAGTTCATCCAATTCCATACGTGACAGACTTTTGAGAACATTCGAATTCGACTGCTACGTTCAAGAAAGCTTTCAAGGTAGCGTAGTTATGAAGTCAACAGAGATGCGCGTCTTCTGCTTGATGCGCGTTATCCGCTGTTGTCTCTTTCTTTACCATATTAATTCTTTAACATTGGCTTGAAGGAGTGTAGCGTAATAATCTCAAATCTTTATCTTTCTTTTATGCGTTGCAAATTCGTTTTTGTTCTGAGGCTGCGCACCTTAGTTCTGTTCTATGTTTATCGAGATTTTTCGTCGAACAATGACAATGTTCGAAAGCCCCTCTGTGTGTTGAATCCTAAGTAGCTAACCGAAGTGGGCTTGGTGGCCCTATTTCATAAGAAAGACCGCCCCCTTCAATAAATTCCCTAAGAGAATAAAATAAAGGCATCTCCTTTCTTTTTCTCTTCTTGCTTTGTCCGCCTACTGTTTTCGCTTTAGGATAATGGGCATGCTCTCTCCCCATACACTGCTCTATTCTTTCTGATAGTCATACTCTGTATTGGCTCTGTCTCGTACCTGGTAGCTACCCTTTAGGTTCCCCCTTGTACTATTCGGTACACGTTGATCGAGAAAACCTGCCTAGCCGCCGTGTGGGCAGCTCAGAAATTCCGGCACTACCTGCTGGCAGGTCCGGCACTGATAGTCGCTGGGCTAGACCCGTTGAAATTTTTGAAAAACCGGGTAGAATGGTCAGATGGCCACTCCTGCTATCGGAATTCGAGATCAAATATGTTCGGCGTAAAGCCATAAAAGGGCAAGTGCTAGCCGACCATTTGGCGGCATTGCCGATCGCAGAAGGTCAGCCTCTCCCGACCTAATTTCCTGATGAGGGTATTATGCACATCCAGTCCCTTGAAGTTGCTCCCCACTGGTCTCTCTCATTCGCATTCGACGGCGCTGCGAGCGAGCGGGGATGTGGGGCTGGGATCGTACTTACATCCCTAGGTGAAATCCCTACTTTCCTACCTGGGGATAAGAAAGAATAGAAAGAAGCAAAAACCGCACCATCTTCAACAAGACGTGTGAACAGCGCCTCTACGCCTATTCGATAGCAGCTTCAGATTCCGATAACAAAGGTAATTCCTCCTCTAAGAGCTGATTCAATGGCATCGCTTACTCATTCAAATGCAACTAAGCCCTATGCTTAACACATGCTCTTCGATGTGTCCTAGCTTGAAGTGAAGCTACTTTCTTACTCATCAGTACACGAATCCGCTCCTAGAGAATAGTCTGTTACAGAAGATTCCATAGCAGTAGTTTCATTCCTATTTATTTTAAATAAATTTAAATAATAAAGAAGAAGATTCCCTAGTCGAAGAAGTATGACCACAATCGGATTAAGAGACAGAATAAGTTGTTAAAGAAGAAGCCGTAAGCGGTGCAAGAGTAAGCACTGGTACTCTTACTAGAGATCTTTATAGTGTTCAATCATCCGGTGCTCTCTTTCCTGTCTCGCCCCTGAGTGTAGTTGATTTAAGAGCCCTAGTTCTTTCGTTGAGGTCTTCGGTATTAAAGTTGAAAGGAAAGCGTATAAAAGAAAGAGGGCCTAGCCTAAATGGAAGAGCGTATTTGTTGAAAAATTGAAAAAGGAGGTTTTCGTTCAGAAGGCTCTAGGGCTCCTCGTTTCCGAGAAGAAGAGGGCGTCGGGATCGGATCTTCTAAGGCGGACTTTGCCGGGTATGAAGGAATGAGGAGCGCGAAGGGTTAGTGGGAGTCAAGTCTAAAGGTTAAAAAGCCTTCGTCCAGAGCACTGGGAAGGGACTGGCTTAAGGAAGTCACGTTGGTTAGGCAGATAGTTGTTAAAAGATGTTAGTAGTAGCTCCCTGCTTGATAGGACCTACTTGGCTTAGGTTGTTGAAGCGATAAGACCAACAGCACTTTGTATTGACTTAATGCTCAAATCAGAATGAGTTCGTTATTTTCCTAATAAAGGAAAGGCAGAGCATACCCAATGAGCGAAGGAAGGGAAGCCAAGATCTTAGTTTGAGCTAGGGAGCTTCGGTCTTGGTCAATCCTCATCAATCCTGGTCCTTTTTTCGGGGCGATATCTGCGAGAATATGTATATGTGCTCCTCACCTTACCGGGTGTTTCGGGTAATTCCAATCGTGCCATCAAAATAGGTTATTTAAAAGTGAAGAAGAACAGAACGCGGGAAATCGGTAACCTAACCTGAACTTAAGGTGAACATTACATTCATAGAGTAAGGGGCTGTAACTATTCATATATTGTTTAAGGGGCTGGGCCTAGGGTGAGTTATGGCTTAAAGTCTCTTGGAGCTGTTCTTCATCAATCCCCGTTTAGAGATAGACTTTAACTGAAAAAAACGGATTTGTCAATATACTGGAATGAATTCCACTATATCAATAGCAAGAAGAAAGGAATGGCTGACACAATCAGTAGCCGTTGGCGTTGGAGGAGCAGCTGCGGGCGGTGGTTTCGTTCTTTCATTAAGAAACCCGCCTACGGTACGTCGGTTTCATTCCTTCTATTCAACATATAAAGTATGCTGCTTAGTTCATCTGCTAGCTCGCCTTCTTCTTCTAGTTCTAGCTAGCTGGTTGCTGCGACATAAGGAAAACGTTCAACGTTCAGAATGGGTAGTTTTTGAGGATTTTTACTTTTATTTTGGACTCTTATGGGGATTTAGGGATAACACATGCATATAAATAAGCAGAATTCTCAATAGCATTGGAAAAAGTACCAACATAATACGAATTAAGGAATATTAACAACAACATACTCATTTTAGGGTAAAGTAGTACCACTAATCCAATTATAGAGGTAGAGGAGGACGGTAAATAATCATAATGGTAAACCAGAGCCACCGGTTGGCGGGACTTCCAACTTCCAAAAGAGGAAGATCCATCAAATTGATTCATGAGAGGGGGGTCTTTCCTGTAGTAGTTGGAGTTGGAGGTGTGGCACACCAGCTGGATCCTTCCTTATGTATAAATGAAATGTATTTGCCGGTTGGCTGGTCAACGGTCACGCTGTCTGGTCAATCCAGTTCTTCTTTTATAAATTCTAAATTTTAAAAATAGATGCCGGTCTTTTGGGTCCTACGTTTACCAAATCAATATCTCCACTACGGTACACTCATCCATTTGATGGAACATCTATTCCCTTTCGAGCTGTCAAATCAGAGTACGGAGGTACGGCTGTAGCGAAACAAGAATTCTTATTATTGTATGTAATATACTCCGCACCACGCTCATTCCTTAATTCAAGTGGAAGTGGCATCTGCCCCTGGAATATGTCATACTCTTCCCGTCCAAAATGACTGTCTTGAATTAGTTCCTCTATCTTTCTTTCCCTGAAGCAGCAAGAAGTACACATGAATCGATTTCTGGTAATTCAATATACCCCGTTCCCTTCGAGATCTCTTTTGAAGGTGCAAAATATAGAATCTATAATAAATAGAAGTGGAATCCGCTTATGGTATGGGTATTTTTTAAAACATTGGCTCAATCTTCATCTCTGTCTTTTCCAAAAAATGGATATTTTCTTCCGGTCTCTGGTCTCCGGGCTTTCCATCCGTCCACGTCTATTTTATGTGTGAATCCATCTCGACTTCGCCCTTTTGTTAGCAGCTCTTCGATCCACCTAGGAAAGGTCTCCGAGGCCATGTTTTCTAATCCAAAAATGAACTTTCATGGCTTGAATTTTAAGCGTAGTTTTCCACTCTATAACTATATAACAAGGAGTGGAGCTGGAGAAGATCCCTCCCCGGCTAGGCTACTACGTTTTCGTGTTTGAAATTCCAGGTCTGGTCTTCATTGGTATTTGCTTTTTGCTCACTCACTACGTTTTTTTTTTCTTTTTAGTTCTTCCCCCGCACGGGCGAGCTGTCTGAGGTCGATGGTGCATCCGGTAAGCTCTATCGGTATTCATCTCCAGAGCCCGGTCAGAGCTGACTTTCACGAATAAACCCCGGTGACGGTTACCTGCTTTGCTTAACCTAACCGGCCAGAAGGTTCCTTTACCGATAGCCGACCAGAGATCTAAGGGTTGACGGTTAGTTAGTTCTCTTTTCTCCGTCCGGTAATAGAATTTCTTTACCGATAGAGCAACCCGGAATCCTGTTCTTACTTTAAGAGAAGGTTGTACTATTTATTTAGTAGGAGGGGGAAGTGGATCTCATTTCAAAACTGATCGAACCAGGAAGTGATCTTTACTAGAAGGAAGGAGAGCGAAATCAAGTTCTTTTCTTTTATTATTTAGTATTCTTTATATTTCTTTTTTTATAATTATATTAATTTGTTATAACTAATTATTTGTTGTCTCCATCAGTCAAATAAAACGGATCATTTCTGTGGGATCGAAGAATTTCATGAATTTCATTATACCCCTTCCCTTCTAAGATCCTTACTTTGTGTCTGGTATTTCTATAGGAATAGAATAAATGATACACAGATACAGACAGTAGAAAATATTTTCTATTACTCTTATATTAAATATTAAAATTAAAACATTAATATTAAAAGGAATAAAAGATGCCTTTGAATACTTAAATATAGATATTGGGATGTCTCTTAGTAATGAATAATTACTTCTCGCCTGATCTGGAATAGAGTAATAGTAATATATTCTATGTAAAACATAAACTTGCCCCGTCTAGGAACTTTTAATTAAGATAGGAATACACGGTTGCACAAAAAAATTGTTTTTGCATCAGCCCAGAAAGGTCCGTTGAGCGCCTCGTGGCTATGTCATAATAGATCCGAACACTTGCCCTGGATCGACTTCCAGATCATAATTGCTCTAGTGAATAACTAACGAAACTAGATAGATAGAAAAAAACTAATTAGAAAAATCTCTCATAGGTTCACTAATTACTTGACTGTTGGCGGGTCTCTTTGTATGTGTTGTCCGGAAAGAGGAGGACTCAATGATTATTCGTTCGCCGGAACCAGAAGTCAAAATTTTGGTAGATAGGGATCCCATCAAAACTTCTTTCGAGGAATGGGCCAGACCCGGTCATTTCTCAAGAACAATAGCTAAAGGACCTGATACTACCACTTGGATCTGGAACCTACATGCTGATGCTCACGATTTCGATAGCCATACCAGTGAT